CCCCTCCGGTAAAATAAGAACAGCCCCAACATTCAAACCCCCCTTTTTACCATTAGCAAGAACTTGTTTCACTTGCTTATCATAAGGAATTCGAACAACTGCTTCAAATACAGTATCAGGCAGTACCGCTTGTGGAACCTCAATATCCACGGGCTTATTAGCTAAATGACAATTGGCACATACAATACGCCCAGTCGCTTCTCGTGGATTTTCATATCCCTGCTGCGCAAAAATGGGATATGCGCTTGAAATGTATGCCCGAGTTATGATATATATAATGAGCGATACGGAAATAGATCGAGTAATCTCTTCCTTTATCCAAGAAAAAGTAGTTCTAGTTTGCATGGTCTAATCATTGATCCGAAAAATTTATACAATAAATTGGGTAGGTTGCTAGTATAGTTCCCTATCCACGATTCTGCTATTTACTGAAATCATTTTATTGGGATGAAAATCCCCCGAATAGAACTTTTTTAATGCTTATGTAGAACTCCAAAGTAAAAGTAAGAACCACTCGAGTTGATTAAATTAATATTAATATCGGTGGATCATTTATCAATCATTCATTGAATGATAAATAACTACAAGTGACGGAGATATACGATTTAAATAACGGAAAATCCAATATTTAAAAATAGTATCGAGGATAACTGGAAAAGTGGAAACAAGACCAGATATAATTTGATCATTATGAACAAATCCAAAATCTTTGTAGACAGAACCAATCATTAGTTCCCAACCATGGGGTGAATGAAATCCGATACATAAATCGGTTAATAAAAGAATCGAAAAAGCTTTTACTGTATCGCTTAAGTTATATAGGAATTCCTGAGCCCACGAATTAAGAATAGCAAGTTCTTCATTACCTAAAAGAGAATAACCACTTAGAATAACAAAAGAGATTATATTTGTCGAGAAGTGCAAAATCGTATGGATACGATCCTCATTGTGTATCTTGATTAATTGGATCGTTTCTTTGTGGATTCCTGGAGGAAGCTTTTGTAGATGTGTCTCTGAGTATTCCTTGATCATTTCGTCCAAGAAGAGGATTTCCTCTAATTCTATGAACCTTTCTAGAATACTTTTTTCTTGAATATCATTCAAAAAAATTTCGGATTGACCAGTATTGGACCAATTAGTAACCCAAGATTCCAGACTTTTAGTAAATGAGAGAGAAATCCACCAGGGCAAAAATACTAGAGATGCAAGATACAAAAGAGGAGTGAATGCTTTCTTTTTTGCCATTTTTCACCTGTGAATTTTGAATTAACCCACTTCATTTGTATTTGTCGGCTCTCTGTGATCAAATATTTCTTTCAAATATGAGTTCTAGATAAGGTATCAAATCTATAAATCTATTTTATTTTTATTTGTGATTTTTAGAAAGAATAGAGAAATAGGCTAAGACTCCACTTCGAATTCGAATGAATAAATAATCAAAAATATTGTTTCCAGATATCTAGATTCATCAAATTCCAAACAAGTGTCTCCTTTCGATGAATGACCGAAAGAAGCACTTTAAGGAATGAATATTATTGATATTTTGAGGCGAAGGAACTCCTTTTCTATCAAAATATCCAATATTTCAAAAAAAGATTCCAATGATTCACCATAGCCAAGAATAGAATAATTGAGAGAAAGATAGTGTGATGATCAAAAAAATGAGCGACAAACCAAACAAGACAGAAACGGGCCAGTTATCATTATTAAGAAAACCCATTAAAGGATAAAAATAAAAGGGGGTCGATTTCCAAAAAGGAAATAAATTACAAGATCTATCCACATCTAAAGGATCACTTCCAACAAGAACTGAAAAAAAAGAGATTTCTTTTTTTCAAAATCGTTTGATATATGAGATGAATGGATTGAATCTAGTAGTTCAATTTCTTACTTGTTTCAATTGAGTTGCATAGATTTGGAATAGGTTTGGATACATATAAAATATGGTTGTTCCATATACGTCGGTTTTGGCTTGACTGAACGTTCTGACGAAACTTCATTTAAGTTAGGTTATAGAAAAAACCGGATTCCCTCCTGCTGAGAAAAATTTCGTTCTTAAGCCGAGTTCCTTTTCTCAAAATCAAAAGACTTCAATAGGTACGCGCAAGAAATAGGCCAATTGTGCGGCTTTTTGTTCAATTTCTCGTGGAGTCAAATTCTCATCAGTACGAGTCAGCGGAATAGCCCCCCGGCCTCTGATGTCCATATAAAGGACACGACGAGCATAAATACCCTCTTTAACCTCTATTCTAATGGATTGAATATCCTTTATATGGAATCGTAGGAATATGCGACGATTTTTTCCAGGAAATCCCCAACGAAAAATACACACTATTCCTTCCTTTCTATCGAATCGATCATACCCACTACCTACATTCCACGAAATTGTGCACCACAAATAGGAACTAATAAATAGACCCGCGATCCCGTAGAAAGACATCACAATTCCTTGTGGAAAAAAAATGATTGTCTGAGACGGAATAAAAGATATCAAATTTCTACCAAGATAGCTGGAAGTTCCAGCCAATAAGAATCCTAATGAACCTAAAAAAACAATAAGGGCCCAGCAAAAATTACTTAGTTTTCGAGACCCCGTTATAAGTTCTATCCATATATGTTCTGATCGCCAACGCATACTTAATCTGATTGTTTTTTATTGGAATTGAGAGAATACCCCACTTTTCCTTTCCTTTTTTGTTTCCAAAGGAACTCTCATCAACTAGCACTAGTTTGATGTGAACTAGCACTAGTTTGATGTGAAGCTTTAGGGGTCATTCATCAAATTTGTTAGATCTAAAATAATAACATACCCTTCATAGGATCCAAATCTATGTATGGATCCACTAACTTTACATTTTCGGCATCCAGCGATCCTGATCTATTTGAAACTAGCTAGAATTCTTTTATCCATAGATCCTTTTCTGCAGGCATAAGAGCTTTTCCTTTATGTTCGACGGTTATATTAGATTTCCCGAAATAAACATCTGTGTTATGCCGCAGTTTCAAAAAAACGGATGAGGTTGCGTCCTCTCAGATCTAAACAATCTTATTTTTTTGAACATGAAGAAATAAAGAAGCCATTGCAATTGCCGGAAATACTAAGCCCACTAAAGGCACAAAAATAGAGGGAAGATTGAAAGCTGTCATAAAATGGTACCTCGATTTGCTATATTGTACCTGTTATTATTTTTTTTTATTTATAATTATACTAATTATAATTCAGAATTGTGAATTATTAGGAATTCATAGTTATTATTAATTAATTCAACTTGAAAATTCTTATTAGAGATCTAAGTATCTATATATAGATACTTAGATCTGAGTGAGTATATAGAAGAAATCAAAGGAATGTAGAACTAAAAAAAAAATGAACTTATTTATCTTTCTACATGAAAGATACGTAGGATAATCAACTTGATCATTTTTCTTTATTTCCTTGTGTTTTGTTCTTGGCTTCTAATTTACTAAAGAAAGACTTTTTTACAAATTATTGAAAGACTCGGTAGAATGTCACACAACCAGTATTTTATTTTTAGTGAAAATGGTATTTTCGGGAGATGTAGAAAGATAGAAAATTCTATATTCTATATATATATATATCTTTTCTATATTTGATTTAAATTTGATTATATACGGAATACAAAATTCGTCTTATTTGCCTAATTTCACGAAAGCAAGAACTCACGCTTTAACTTCTTGATAGAGACTTCTTAATCTTAATTTAGTAATTGGGAATCCAGGTAAAAAAAAATTATCCGCAACTTTTGATTCTTTCTACAATTTGATCTTAGGTCACTAAAGAAAACTGCATTCATAGTTACTTTGATTCCGATAAGTTCAGGTTAACTACTTGTTTGTTACAAATAAAATAATTGAACTTAGTGCGACCTACTTGATGGAATTGGAATTCAAAGGAAAGAAGGCGTGCAGTTTAAATAACTCACTCAGAACGCTTTTTAAAAGATTACGCGGTACGATTAGATCAAATAAGCCCTTCTGGAATAAAAATTCAGCCACTTGTGAACCCTCGGGTACTGTTTTATTCAATGTTTGTTCAATTACTCTTTTACCCGCAAATGCAATGTAGGAGTTGGGTTCGGCAATAATGATATCTCCCAACATACCAAAACTAGCTGTTACCCCACCAGTAGTAGGAGATGTAAGGATTGAGACATAAAATAACTTTTTATTTGATTGATAATCATATAAGGCAGACGATATTTTAGCCATTTGCATCAAGCTCAAACTTCCTTCTTGCATGCGTGCCCCCCCCGAAGCGCACACTATAATAAGAGGTATAAATCGATCGGCAGCGTACTCAATCAAACGGGTAATTTTCTCCCCGACTACGGATCCCATACTACCCCCCATAAACTGAAAATCCATAACCCCAAGTGCTATGGGAACACCATTTAGTTGACCTATACCTGTTTGAACAGCCTCAGTTAATCCTGTCTTTCGTTGATAAGAATCAATACGATCTTTATAAGGCTCCTCTTCCGAATGAAATCCAATGGGATCCAGAGAGACCATGTCTTCATCCATAGGATCCCAAGTACCGGGGTCGATCGAAACTTCGATTCTCTCTGAACTACTGATTTTCAAATGATATCCACATTGTTCACAAATATTCATTTTTGATTTCAAAAATCGCTTATAATTTAATCCATAACAATTTTCGCATTGAACCCACAAATGCCTGTAGTTTTGAGTTGCATCAAGATCATTGGACCCTTCTCTTATAGTTAAATCACTGCTCTTCTCCCCGGTTCGTATACTGGACCCCCCGCTTTCATTATTAGTTGTACGTTTATCAAAAACGCACCCTGAAATGTAACCGTCACTACTATCACTTACAATGGACGTATCAATATAGATTTGCGACTGAAGATAACTGTCAATGCAACTACTAATGTGATTATTCCAACTAGATTGAGTATCGTACATATAAGGACTGTATAAGGAATCTTTACTCGTAGATACATTATTCCTATAACTAG